TCCATTCGTCCATATTTCGAGAGTAAGTATCTCTAGTGTTTCCCCAAAGGACTTAATAGAATAATTAATCTTTCTAATTGGCAAGTATAATGGAATTATAGGAAAACCTTTTCTTGGCAGTCGATCTTCTCTCCTTAGACACGATCCCCTAATCCTCTCGACTTTTAATTCAAGACACAACTCGATTGGGAGCGCCAGTGTAGCTATATGTTGTGTATCATCAACAATATCCAACGAAGGCGGTAAGATGATGTCTTTAGAAGTTATGTGTCTAGGACCCTTGACACAAATAGATGCGTCGAAAATATCACTATCACTATCACTGTCGGCAGAATTTTTCAAGACAATTTGTTGCAAATTCGTTAAAAGTTCTGCTACCGATTCTTTAACACCGACTATTCTACTAAAGTCATAGGAGATGTAGTGTGCTGCTATTACATTTACGTGAGTAATACATATTCCTTCCACTTCGCTAAGCAAAGTCTTTCGTAGCGAAATGGCGATCGTCTCGGCTTGACCTTCCCGAAGCGGACACAGAACAAAACGCCCATATTTATAATGTTGGCTAATCTCCTTTGTAGCAACACAACTCCATTGGACAATGTGTTCTCTTCGCTTCACTTCGTCTTTTTTCATTAATCCTCCTGTTTTAGATTTTTACAATTTATACGCGTCTTTTTTTTGGAGGTCTGCATCCATTATGTGGTAGAGGGGTTACGTCCATGACGCAATTTAGCCGTATTCCACTTCTCCGAATGGCTCGTAATGCAGAATCTCGTCCGAGACCGGGACCTTTTATTCTGACGTCTGCTTCTTGCATACCCTGATCGATTACTATACTAATAGCATTTGCTGTCGCAGTTTGCGCAGCAAAGGGCGTCCCTCTTCTTGGGCCCCTGAATCCACAAGTACCGGCGGAGGACCATGAAACCACCTGACCCTGGGTATCTGTAACCGTTACAATGGTATTGTTGAAACTTGCTTGAATATTTATTACCCCCTTGGATATTCGAAGACTACTTTTCCGTGAAGTAAAACGCGGAGACTTCCGTGAAGTAAAACGCGGATTTTTCCGTGGAATAAAACGCACATAGTTACGTAAACTAGTTCTTGATATAGGTTTTGCCATATTTTATCATCTCATAAAAATGAGTCAGAGATATATGGATATATCCATTTCGTGTCAAAACAAATCTTTTCTTTTATTTGTGCATTGGGTACGTTGTAGAGTCCCTTTTTTTTTTAGAAATATTATCCCTGTCTCTGTTTATGCCTAGGGTTGGAGCAAATTACTATAATTCGTCCCCGTCTACGGATCAGTCGACATTTTTCGCAAATTTTACGAACGGAGGCTCTTTTTTTCATAATTTGTTTTTCCTTACCTTAATGAAATTACGAATCTACTCTAGAAAAAAAAAAAAAGAAATCTCTTGAAATTTTGAACCTCAAATTGTATCCCAACGAAAGGAGGATTGATCAATCCAATTAATCGTTCGAATCTTTGTTGCGGGGTTTAGGGTCTATTCTAAAAATTATGCGCCCCCGGGTTGAATCATAACGACTTACTTCAATTTTGACTCTATCGCCTGGTAGTATTCGTATATAACTACGCCGTATCTTTCCAGAAATATAACCTAGGATCAGATCGTCATTATCTAAACGAACTCGAAACATACCATTGCGAAGTGATTCCACTACAAGTCCTTCTAAGATCCATTTTTCATCTTTCATTCTAGATAAACCTCTTTAAGTATCAACTAAAGCTAAAAAAAATAAGAATGATATTAGACAACCCGTCCTTTCTCTTTCCTTCACAAAACAAATAGGAAGTTGCAGATTCAATTTAAATTCGGATACTAGAAGGATTACCATATATAACACAAAATTTCTCCTCCGATTCCTTCTAGTCGAGCCTCTCGGTCTGTCATTATGCCTCGAGAGGTAGAAAGGATAACAATACCTATTCCTCCTAAAATCCTGGGAATTTTTTCATAATTGGAATAGATTCGTTGACCGGGTCGACTGATCCGTTTTAAAATAGTTCTATATCGCCCCTTCCTATTCCTTCGATGTCGCAGAGTTGAAACCAAGAAATTTTTCGTGCTTTCTCGATGTTTTCTCACATTTTCTATAAAGCCTTCTCGTAGAAGTATTTTAACAATCCTTTCGGTAATCTTCGTATGTGCGATTCGAACTGTTCCTTTTTTATCCATGTCAGCATTTCGTATAGAAGTTATTATGTTAGCAATAGTGTCCCTACCCATGACGAACCTTTATTATTGGTGCCTCCTATTTTTTATATAATCAACATGTTCTTCTTTTTTTTTTTTTTTTAAGGTACATGCCTAATACATAATTTACTAAAAAATTCTACTAATAATAAATTGAATATATTTCAGATACCCTTATTAGTATTTAGAATACCTCTGGAGCTAATGAAATTATTTTCGTAAAATTCAACTGTCTCAATTCTCGAGCGATCGCACCAAAAACTCGAGTT